CCCTATTAATAGATACGAACACATTCCAACTAATTCCCAAAAAATATAAATTTGTATCAAATTTGAACTAGTAACTAATCCCAGCATGGAAGTATTGAAAAAACTCATATAAGCAAAAAATCTCAAATATCCCCGATCATGAGACATATAATTATCACTATAAACAAGAACTAGAATTGCAACAGTAGTAATTAACATTGACATAATAGAGGTAAGTGGATCGATCAAGTAGCCGAATTCTAAAGAAAAATCATTATTAATAGTCCAAGACCATACATATTGATAAATAGAATTGCTATTTATTTGCTGAATAGACAGCTTCATCGAGAAAATCATAACTATACTTAACAACAAAATACTAGAAAAAGCCCAAATACGCCGAAGATTTTTTGTTGTCGTCGGAAAAAGGAGAAGTCCCACTCCTATTAACAAAGGAACCGGAAGTGGAGTGAAGGGTATGATCCATGCATATTGGTATATATGTTCCATAATCAAATATCTAAATTTTTTATTTAAATTTTATTTTTTGTTTACGATTCGCCGGTTCTTGCCTCTTTTGAATTGAAAGAAGCCAATAAAAAAAATCAAGTTTTTATTTTACATAACTTAAAAAAATAGAATTTGTTAATTTACTATTTTATATTAAATAAAATTTTTAATTAATATTATTAAACATTTTTTATTTTAATATTCAAACCAAGAAGTTCTAATTGGTCAAATAATTAATTTGTTAGTAAAAGTAAATCCTTAATTATTTAAGTAAATGTAAAATGTTGAAGTCTCTGAAGTAGGAATCAAAAAAAATTCTACTTTCATTTACAGTTAAGTTATTTATAATATATATAATAAAGATAAAAAAATTAGACTAAAAAATAGTATGAATCAGAAGATCTACTAAAAATCTAATAAACAATCTAATAAAAAAATAAGTAATACAAAAAACTAGGAACTAGTTATTTTAATAAGTTTATTCAGTAGTTTATTCATAATTATTAACTGGTTTTACGAAAAATTATTTGATTGTCTTCCGTTCCAAACGAAAAACAAAAAAACATAGAAAAATATTCTTTTTTTTTTTATAGTTATATATTTTATATAGTTTATAGAAAAAAAGGATATGATACCTCTTACTTTACTTTACTTTACTTTACTACTTTACCATAACATAGAATAAAAAAAAATCACTAAAATGTCTCAAATTATGGATTCTTTAAACAAATTAATTTATGGGATTAAATTATGGATATCATTTCAATTTGAAAATTGGAAATTCGATTTATTTAGATTTTCGAAAAAAAAAAGAAAAAATTCAAGCTTTTCAATTAAGATTTGCTAACTTAAATTTTTCGATGTGGCTTAATATGCACATGTAAATTAAATGAAATACAGCAAAAATATACAAAATATATAGAGATCTTAAGTATAAGTAGAAATTTTGATTAATTATTTAATTTTTATTAAATTTATTCATCAATTTCGCACGAAGTATTTTAAATTATAAATAAATATTATACTCCATAGAAAATTTTGTTTCTCCTAATTGAATATTTTAGGGAATTATTTAATATATATATATATATATATATTTCATATATTTTTAGTTAGATTATGCTTTTCTATAATGAAAAATTTGACTAAAAGGCCCTGTATGGTATAGAATCTAAAAAATACATGGATAATTAATTATATAGTAAACAAAGATTCGTTTGACCAATAGATGTTTTTCACATCCAACTACAACAATGAGTAATCCATTTTAAATGGCAGTTCCAAAAAAACGTACTTCTATTTCCAAAAAGCATATTCGTAAAAATTTTTGGAAAAAAAAGGGATATTGGGCAGCGTTAAAAGCTTTTTCAATAGCAAAATCTCTTTATTCCGGGAATTCAACTTTGTTTATAGAAAAAAAAAATAAAAAAAATCTTCGTCGAATACGAACAATCGAAATACGAACAATAGAAGTCGGTCTAACCCAAAAAAATCTTATAACAAATTGGAACGATGATGCATCTTATAGTAAACAAAGTAAAACGATTCTACTATAGTAGGAATCAAAAAATTTGAAACAAAAAAAAAGGAGTTTTATATGATTTATCCGTCTTTTCTACTAGGCAATTCCGCATCTCTAGCTATGAAGCTAATGAATTCGGTCGTTGTGGTCGGACTCTATTATGGATTTCTGACCACATTATCCATAGGCCCTTCTTATCTCTTACTTCTCCAAGCTCATTTTCAGGTTATAGAAGAAGGAGAAGAAGAAGCAATCGAGAAGGAGGTAGCCGCATCAACTGGTTTTATGATAGGACAGCTCCTGATGTTCATATCGATCTATTATAGGCCTCCGCGTCTAGTATTGAGTAGGCCTCGTACAATAACTTTCATAACTGTACCTTATCTTTACCTTCATTACATGTGGTACAGTTACGAAGACTTTTTTGTTGATGAAAAATCTACTCGCAAAAATTCAATGCGTACGCGTAATCTCAGCATTCAATGTATATTCCTGAATAATCTCTTTTTTCAATTATTGAGCCATTTCTTTTTTTTCCCAAGTACAATGTTTTTCAGATTACTCAACGTTTATATGTTTCGATACAACAACAAGATATTATTTTTAACAAGTAGTTTTGTTGGTTGGTTAATTGGTCACATTTTATTCATGAAATCGGTTAGATTCGTATTAGTATGGATACAGCAAAATTATTTGGTTAGATCGGCTAAGCCTTTTAGACCTAAAAAGTACCTTTTCTATGTGTTTCGATTTTATCAGAATTTGATCTTCGATTTGAGAAATTCTTTTGGTCTAATCGGTGGTATTCTCGTATTTTTTACATGTCTACTCATTTTTAACAAAATGCCGTTACCTATTTTGACTTATAAACCGAAAGAAGCCGAAGTGGAAATAGATCGAAAAAAAGCTGAAGAATATTTTTATAGAATAGGCCTAGCGAAAGAAGGGGAATTTACCAAGGAAGAGCCTTCTCCTCCCCTTTTTAAAGTTTTTAAAGAAGCATTCTATAAAAAAATCCCAACTTCTGATCAAAATGATGGAAAAAAAAGAATTTCTTTTTCACATCCACCTAGTTTAGCCGCTTTCTCGGGAATGATACAAAAAAAGACTTCTTTGTCTACAACAGAAAAATTATCATCTGATGAACTGTACAATTATGGGATTCGTACCAATGAACAAAAAAAGAACAGCTTAAGCACTGAATTTTCTAAAGAAATTGCAGTTTTAGACAGAAAAGGGCTTAAAGAGATAAATGTATTGGAACAAAAAACTCGATTAGCCGATAAAAAAAAAGATAAAATACAATATTTCCAAAAAACATCTGATCCCCTCTTAAGGGGATCCTCTCGGGGACACCCCAAAAAGCCACCTGCACCCACACCCTTCAAAAGATTAACTGACCTCTTCTTTCTTCCACCCGAAGCTCAACTTATAAAAAATAATGAAAGGTACCTAGAAAAATGTAGACCCGACGCGATAATTATAGCAGAATTTAGGTATTTCATGTCTTTTATAAACGATTCCTTGGCTCAAAGTAAAGGGTTTCATCAAAATTTTATTGAAAGGGAGGGAAAAATAAAAGAAATCGAGAAAAAAACTCTTTTCTGGCCATCCAGTCTACTAAAAAATATACAACAATTACGGAAACAAGAAAAAGATGCGGTGTTAGTGGAGGCTGATATTGCCGGACTGCCATGCAGGCGTGCAACTGTTTTGCTTTCTGGAGGGGAGAGTGACACAGATGAAAAAGAATCCAAAAAATTACATTTCAAACGTTATGTACCAAGATCACAATTTCGTCGAGAATTGATCAAAGGTTCCATGCGTGTTCAAAAATGTAAAACGAGTGTTTGGTCAATATATCTAGAAAAACCACATTCCAGATTTTTTACAAACAGAATAGATTCTTTGTTTTATACTTTTCTTAAGTATTGCGAGTTTATTAGAGGAATTTTTCTAGAGTATACGGGAAAAATCTCAGAATTTGAACGTTTGGTTTATTACTCTTCTTTCGAAGATGTCCTTCTTACTATAGAAGAATTGGAAAACGAACCGACCGAAAGGGAAAAAATAGACGAACAAATAATGGAGGCCGAAAGAGCCTGGGAGGAGGAGTATACGTACGGTCAACCACTAAGGGCTGCGCTTCTAGGCGCCCAGGCAATTCTTAGAAAATATATTATATTCCCTTTATTGATAGTAGCGAAAAATATTGGCCGTATGTTATTATTGCAACGGCCTGAGTGGTCGCAAGATTTCAAAGAGTGGAAGAACGAAGTATATATAAAATGTACCTATAACGGTATTCCATTCTCAACCGAAAAACTTCCTGAATACTGGTCAGAAGACGGTTTCCAGATAATGGCAGTCTCTCCTTTCCGCCTAAAACCTTGGCACGACGGATATAGGCCTTTTGATCGAGACCCTTATCAAGTTGTTAATAAATTTGATAGTTATGATGAAGTTGGTCCTACAGAAAAAAAAGGGTCTTTTAATAATATTAAGCAATCATGTAAAAAGATAAGATTTGATGAGCGAGCGCGCCAAGTATTTGCGCGAATACGCTACTTATTTGAGCGAGCACGTCAAAGAGCGTATCCATTTCGTAAAAAGTATAATATTAAGAAATTACGCAAAAATAAACTTCGGGAATCATATAAAAAACATCAGGAATTATATAAAAAGGGATTATATATAAAACTTTGGGAATCATATAAAAAACTTTGGGAATTACATAAAAAACTTTGGGAATTACATAAAGGGGAATTATATGATAAATTTCAGGAATTATATAATAAATTTCAGGAATTATATAAAATACTTCAGGAATTATATAATGAATTTCAGGAATTCGATAATAAATCTAAGGAAGCATCTAAAAAACTTCGGGAATTATATAAAAAAATAGAAAAAAAAAGCTGAAAAAAAAAGCTGAAGAAAAAGCTGAAGAAAAAGATATTGAATTGCCGTCGTATAAGCCTCCTAGACATTCGTATCCTTCACTTAAGCTTCGTACTCGTATGTATACCGGAGATGGGTATACGTTTTATAGAACTTGGCGTAATGCTAATATGAGAAGGCAGACGGGTGGAGGTACCCCTGCTCTTCCTCCGTTGCCGGAGGAGGAGCCTCCTACATCTTTATCAAAATTTTTACAAAAAGGAATATTAATTATTGAAGGATATCCAGCGTCTATGTCTATAAATAATGGGAATTTTCTTATGTATCAAATGATAGGTATTTCACGGGCTCATAGGAGTAGACACAAAATTAATCAAAAAATATACAGATACATAGACAAAAACAATTCTGATTTGCTTATTCTTGAAAATATTTTATTACCTAGACGTCGTCGAGAATTGAGAATTCTAACTTGTTTCAACCCAAGGAATAATAAAGTTGTGGATAAAAACCCAGTATTTTACAATGGGAATAGGGTAAAAAACGGTAGTCAATTTTTTGATAAAAGCAAAGATCTTGATCGAGATAAAAAGAAACTTATCAAATTCAAATCCTTTCTTTGGCCGAATTATCGATTAGAAGATTTAGCTTGTATGAATCGTTATTGTATCCATACTAATAACGGCAGTCGTTTTAGTATGTTAAGAATACGTATGTATCCACGATTAAAAACTCATTTATGATACATTTATCTTATATATTCCTTATCGTCTAGTAGATAAATAGATGCGCACGCGCCTTGTCTTAGCGTCCAATTTCGATACATGATACTAATTCGATAACGTATCAATTAGATCCAGAAATGAATCAACAGAATTTTCTTTATTCATTTTATCAAAATGAATAAAGAAAATTCTGATTATTATGTGTACCAGATAAAAATAGCTGGCATTATTATTACTGATCGGCAAAATTCCATATTTGGTAAAAAAAAAAAGAAGTTTTAAATTTTATGACAAAAAAATCATTCATATCTGTTATTTCGCATGAAGAAAAAGAAGAAAACAGGGGGTCCGTTGAATTTCAAGTATTCCGTTTTAGCAATAAGATAGGAAGACTTACTTCACATTTGGAATTGCACAAAAAAGACTATTCATCTCAGAGAGGTCTACGAAAAATTCTAGGAAAACGGCAACGACTACTGGCTTATTTGTTAAAAAAAGATGGAGTACGCTATAAAGAATTAATCAGTCAATTGAACATTCGAAAGCTAAAATAAAAACACGTTAATTTGAAGAGTCGTTTTGAATTATTTGATTTATTAGATCTTGAATTTTGATGAACTTCTTTTTGTTTTCAGCAATTCATGGAAAACTGAATAATGAATCGGGGAAAACCTATGGCTGTACCAACTACAAGAAAAGACCTCATGATAGTCAATATGGGTCCTCACCATCCATCCATGCATGGCGTTCTCCGACTTATCCTTACTTTAGACGGTGAAGATGTTATTGACTGTGAACCAATATTGGGTTATTTACACAGAGGGATGGAAAAAATTGCGGAAAACCGAACAATTATACAATATCTGCCTTATGTAACACGTTGGGATTATTTAGCCACTATGTTCACCGAAGCAATAACGGTAAATGGGCCAGAACAATTGGGAAATATTCAAGTACCTAAGAGGGCTAGCTATATCAGAGTGATTATGCTGGAGTTAAGTCGTATAGCTTCTCATTTGTTATGGCTCGGCCCTTTTATGGCAGATATTGGCGCGCAGACCCCCTTCTTCTATATTTTCAGAGAAAGAGAATTGGTATATGATTTATTCGAAGCTGCCACCGGTATGAGAATGATGCATAATTATTTTCGTATCGGCGGAGTAGCTGCCGACCTACCTTATGGATGGATAGATAAATGTTTAGATTTTTGTGATTATTTTTTAACAGGGATTGCTGAATACCAAAAACTTATTACACGAAATCCTATTTTTTTAGAACGAGTTGAAGGAGTGGGCATTATTGGTGGAGAAGAGGCAATAAATTGGGGTTTATCGGGACCAATGCTACGAGCTTCCGGAATACAATGGGATCTTCGTAAAGTTGATCATTATGAGTGTTACGACGAATTTGATTGGGAAGTCCAATGGCAAAAAGAAGGAGATTCATTAGCTCGTTATTTAATACGAATCGGTGAAATGGCAGAATCCATCAAAATTATTCAACAGGCTCTAGAAGGAATTCCAGGGGGTCCCTATGAGAATTTAGAAATCCGACGCTTTAATAGAATAAAATATCCTGAATGGAATGATTTTGAATATCGATTCATTAGTAAAAAGCCATCCCCTGCTTTTGAATTGTCGAAACAAGAACTTTATGTAAGAGTCGAAGCCCCAAAGGGGGAATTGGGAATATTTTTGATAGGAGACCAGAGTGTTTTTCCTTGGAGATGGAAAATTCGTTCCCCGGGTTTTATCAATTTGCAAATTCTTCCTCAGTTAGTTAAAAAAATGAAATTGGCTGATATTATGACGATACTAGGTAGCATAGATATTATTATGGGAGAAGTTGATCGTTGAAATGATAATTGATACAACAGAAGTACAAGCTATCAAGTCTTTTTCCAGATTAGAATCCTTAAAAGAGGTTTATGAAACTATATGGATGCTTGTCCCTATTTTGATTCTCATATTGGGAATCACAACAGGTGTACTAGTAATTGTGTGGTTAGAAAGAGAAATATCCGCAGGTATACAACAACGTATTGGACCTGAATACGCCGGCCCTTTGGGAATTCTTCAAGCTCTAGCAGACGGGATAAAATTACTTTTGAAAGAGAACCTTCTTCCATCTAGGGGGGATACACGTTTATTTAGTATCGGACCCTCTATAGCAGTCATATCAATTCTACTAAGTTATTCAGTAATTCCTTTTGGCTATCGCCTTATTCTAGCCGATCTCAGTATTGGTGTTTTTTTATGGATTGCCGTTTCAAGTATTGCTCCAATTGGACTTCTTATGTCAGGATATGGATCAAATAATAAATATTCCTTTTTAGGTGGTCTACGGGCTGCTGCTCAATCAATTAGTTATGAAATACCATTAACTCTATGTGTGTTATCAACATCTCTACGTGTGATTCGTTGAGACATAAGTCTTCCTCCATTTCTTTTTAGGTTTCTAAGAATAAAAATTAAACGTATTAAATAGATATATCTTTCTTTCTTTTTTTATTCACTAGCCCGGATTGCTAAACTAAACTAGATAGTTAGATGAGTGAAAGAAAACAGCTTCGAAATTCGCAGTAAAAAAATTGAATCTCATTTCCTATGTACAAGGGTTAAACGAAAATAAACATAAGCAGTCAAGACTCTTTACCCCAAGATTGGTTAATAAGTCATCATGTCTTGAAGCGGGTTGAAAAGAACAACTCTATGGAGCTTTTACTATCTTTTGTATGTATTCCCATACATGAATTACCATAGAGATTGAGAAAAAATGAGTGGATGATTAGGAACACAAAAGTACACAAAGGATTCGTAATAGAGATTATGTAAGTTATTCGAAGAGACTTTTATACATAAAAGAAATACTAATTAGGGCTTTAAATTTGTAGAAACGATCAAGTAGTACTCCCAAAAATGAAATTCCGATCCAGAGTATGATCCTATCCACCGATTATATGAATAACTATCAGTAACGAAGTAATCCTTTACCCTTTCTTTCTTTTATTTAGGTTTAATATAAAAGTAAAGTAAAGGAACGAAAAGAAAGTATGGAATTGCAAAAAAAATATTTTTTATCTGATATCCATATTAATGGAAATGAAATTTTTGTCATGTCATAAATAATGAATGTTTAATTCTTTTTTTTTCGGAATCGAAAAAAAAAGTGAACTATTTATTGATATTGGTAATAAAGAGTATTTTTTTTGAAGGATCTAAGTTATTACTCAATAAAAAAATTGAAATTCTTAAACTTAAAGTAAGGGATAAGATCAATTCCGAAGCACTTTTTTTATAGTATAGCAGACAGAATTCCATTAGTCTAATTCAGGAACTTTCGATTGATTTTAACTTTATCTATCCTACAAGTATATCAAGATTAAATAAAGAATATCTAATCAGTCCCTAGATTTATTTATGGCTCTCGAGGAGCCGTATGAGGTGAAAATCTCATGTACGGTTCTGGAATAGCGATGATAAGAGTGATCTTATCATCGACTATGATTATCTAACAGTTCAAGTACAGTTGATATAGTTGAGGCGCAGTCAAAATATGGTTTTTGGGGATGGAATTTGTGGCGGCAACCTATAGGGTTTATTGTTTTTATAATTTCTTCTCTAGCCGAATGCGAGAGATTGCCTTTTGATTTACCAGAAGCAGAAGAAGAATTAGTAGCAGGTTATCAAACCGAATATTCGGGTATCAAATTTGGTTTATTTTATGTTGCTTCCTATTTAAATCTACTAGTCTCTTCACTATTTGTAACAGTTCTTTACTTGGGTGGTTGGAATCTCTCTATTCCATACATATTGATTCCTGAGTTTTTGGAAATAAATAAAGCGTATGGAGTCTTTGGAACAACAATTGGTATTTTCATTACATTAGCGAAAACTTTTTTGTTCTTGTTCATTCCTATCACAACAAGGTGGACTTTACCTAGACTGAGAATGGACCAATTATTAAATCTTGGATGGAAATTTCTTTTACCTATTTCTTTAGGTAATCTATTATTAACAACTTCTTCCCAACTCCTTTCATTATAAATTTATATAAAAAAATCGAATAGAATATTTGATATTCACTATAATTCAAATTCAAATATTCAAATTCAATTCACAACTTGTATCAAACAAGAGAAAGAAACAAAATCCAATTTATTATTGATATTTACTATATGTTCCCTATGGTAACTGGGTTCATCAATTATGGTCAACAAGCAGTACGGGCGGCAAGGTACATTGGTCAAAGTTTTATGATTACCCTATCTCATGCCAACCGTTTACCCGTAACTATTCAATACCCTTATGAAAAATTGATCACATCGGAGCGTTTTCGTGGTCGAATACACTTTGAATTTGATAAATGCATTGCTTGTGAAGTATGTGTTCGTGTATGTCCTATAGATCTACCTGCTGTTGATTGGAAATTGGAAACGGATATTCGAAAGAAACGATTGTTTAATTACAGCATTGATTTCGGAATCTGTATATTTTGTGGTAATTGTGTTGAGTATTGCCCAACAAATTGTTTATCAATGACTGAAGAATATGAGCTTTCTACTTATGATCGTCACGAATTAAATTATAATCAAATTGCTCTGGGTCGTTTACCAATATCAATAACGGATGATTACACAATTCGAACAATTTTGAATTCGCCTCAAACAAAAGAGAAATCTCATAACAAATGAGAAATCTTGTGATGGAAGAAATTACTAAGGTTCTTTTATTTAATTTTAAATTTAAATTCAAAAAGTTGATTTTTTTATTTTGGTCAAAAATTACAAACCCCGACTATTCTATTCACTATTCTATTGATTGATGAAAATCACAACTTAATTTGTATTGAAAATCTGTTTACTGTAATGATTTCCAATAGTTTTAGTTTCGAACGACTCTTTCAGATAAAAAAAGAATGCGATGGGTCCAATAACTTTAATATGTATATCAAATTAGGATTTCATTTAATTAGCAATAATTAGTAGCGCATGAACTTCTTTTTTCCTGTCCAAGTCAATAAGATCATGAAAAATTCCTATTTTTTTATCTCTTATTTTACATATAATGGATTTAACTGGAGCAATACATGATTTTCTTTTAGTCTTTCTGGGGTCAGGTCTTATATTAGGGGGTCTCGGAGTGGTATTATTTACCAATCCTATTTTTTCTGCCTTTTCACTGGGATTGGTTCTTGTTTGTATATCTTTATTTTATATTCTAGCAAACTCGCATTTTGTAGCTTCTGCACAACTCCTTATTTATGTAGGAGCTATAAATGTTTTAATAATATTTGCTGTAATGTTCATGAGTGGGCCAGAATATGGCAAAGATTTTCATCTTTGGACTGTTGGGGATGGGGCTATTTCGTTGGTTTGTACAAGTCTTTTTGTTTCATTAATTATTACTATTCTAAATACGTCATGGTATGGGATTATTTGGACTACAAGATTAAACCAGATTCTAGAACAAGATTTGATAAATACTAGTCAACAAATTGGAATTCATTTATCAACAGATTTTTTTCTTCCATTTGAACTCATTTCAATAATTCTTTTAGTTGCTTTAATAGGTGCAATTTCTGTGGCTCGCCAATAAGTCAATAATTTATTTTTAAAACTAGCAATCCAAATAAAAATGAAATTTTATCCTATTCATTTCCATTCAATTTTATTCGAATTGATGCATAAAACGGAAATACTTTATAGATAGTTAGATTTATTAACAAACAAACTATTTTTTTATTCTTAAATTAAATTAAACTCCTCTATTCGAACTTCTTATATTCTAGTCAATAAAATCGGTTAAATTATTGTTCATATTGAAAAGAATCGAGATTGATAAGGAGTTGGTTAATGATGCTCGAACATGTACTTGTTTTGAGTGCCTATTTATTTTCTATAGGAATCTACGGACTATCCACGAGCCGAAATTTGGTTCGGGCTCTTATGTGTCTTGAACTTCTATTGAATGCAGTTAATCTAAATTTTGTAACATTTTCTGATTTTTTTGATAGTCGCCAATTAAAAGGAAACATTTTCGCAATTTTTGTTATAGCTATCGCAGCCGCTGAAGCTGCTATTGGACTGGCTATTGTTTCCTCAATTTATTGTAACAGAAAATCAACTCGTATCGATCAATCGAATTTATTGAATAAGTAGTTGTTTTTTTTTTAATTCTATTATATTCGGATTATAGATATATTAGAATTATAGAAATTATAATTTTAATAGTCATCAATTCAAATTACATTACTAAGTATGGTACCTTAAGGTATAATCATACTTTCAAAAATGTAATAAATATAAAGTATTTTGGACCTCTTTTTTTTTTATTTATTTTCTAATAAGCCGATCCAATCCAGAAGTAGATTAATTCAAAAATTCTGGTAAATCATTGATTCGTCTGGTATTTGAATATTTGATTCATTTACTTTAACTAGAACTAGATCGAAATTTAATGAAGTTAAAAAAAAAATTATAGATTCAATGTCACATTCAGTAAAGATTTATGATACATGTATAGGGTGTACTCAATGCGTACGAGCTTGTCCTACGGATGTATTAGAAATGATACCTTGGGATGGATGTAAGGCTAAACAAATAGCCTCTGCTCCGAGAACAGAGGACTGTGTTGGTTGTAAGAGATGTGAGTCTGCCTGTCCAACCGATTTTTTAAGTGTTCGAGTTTATCTAGGGCCTGAAACAACTCGCAGTATGGGTCTAGCTTATTGATACGTTTCAGAAAACTCCACTTGAATCCATTCTATTTGGATTTTTTTTACCGACAAAAACCCGTACCCTAACTATAGTTAGGGTACGGGTTTTTTTTGGATCAAGTGTATCTTGTCTTTACCATGAATTATTTTCCTTGGTTAACTACAATTGTAGTTTTGCCCCTATTTGCAGGTTCTTTAATTTTCTTTCTTCCTCATAGAGGAAATAAGGTTATCCGGTGGTATACAGTATGTATTTCAATGCTAGAGCTCCTTATAACAACCTACGCATTCTGTTATCATTTCCAACCAGACGATCCATTAATCCAACTGGCAGAAGATTATAAATGGATCAATTTTTTTGATTTTCACTGGAGATTAGGAATAGATGGACTTTCGATAGGGCCCATTTTACTGACGGGATTCATCACTACTTTAGCTACGTTAGCGGCTTGGCCGGTTACTCGAAATTCTCGATTATTCTATTTCATGATGTTAGCAATGTACAGTGGCCAAATAGGATCGTTTTCGTCCCGAGACCTTTTACTTTTTTTCATAATGTGGGAATTAGAATTAATTCCTGTTTATCTACTTTTATCTATGTGGGGGGGAAAGAAACGTCTCTATTCAGCTACTAAGTTTATTTTGTATACCGCAGGGGGTTCCATTTTCCTATTGCTGGGAGCTCTGGGTGTTGGTTTATATGGTTCCAATGAACCAACATTAAATTTTGAAACATTAGTTAATCAATCGTATCCTCTGGCATTAGAAATTATATTCTATATTGGATTTTTTATTGCTTTTGCTGTAAAATTATCGATTATTCCTTTACATACATGGTTGTCAGATACCCATGGAGAAGCACATTACAGTACTTGTATGCTTCTAGCCGGAATCTTATTAAAAATGGGAGCGTATGGATTGGTTCGTATCAATATGGAACTATTACCTCATGCTCATTTTAAATTTTCTCCCTGGTTGATAATAATAGGCACAATACAAATAATCTATGCAGCTTCAACATCTCTTGGGCAACGTAATTTAAAAAAAAGAATAGCCTATTCCTCTGTATCTCACATGGGTTTCATAATTATAGGAATTAGTTCTATAACCGATACGGGACTTAATGGAGCCATTTTACAAATAATCTCTCATGGCTTTATTGGTGCTGCACTTTTTTTCTTAGCGGGAACTAGTTACGATAGAATATGTCTTGTTTATCTCGACGAAATGGGCGGAATAGCTATTCCAATGCCAAAAATATTCACACTTTTCAGTAGCTTTTCGCTGGCATCCCTTGCGTTACCGGGCATGAGTGGTTTCATTGCAGAATTAATAGTATTTTGTGGAATAATTACCAGCCAAAAATATCTTTTACTACCCAAAATACTAATTTTTTTTGGAATGGCAATTGGAATGATATTAACTCCTATTTATTCATTATCTATGTCACGTCAAATGTTCTATGGATATAAGTTATTTAATATTCCAAACTCTTATTTTTTTGATTCTGGACCGCGCGAGTTATTTGTTTCGACTTCTATCTTTCTACCAGTAATAGGTATTGGCGTTTACCCGGATTTCGCTCTCTCACTATCAGTGGAGAAGGCGGAAGCTGTTCTATCCAATTTTTTTTATAGATAGCTTTCCTTTCATTTCATTAAATAAAAGAAAAAAAATGAAAAAAAAAAGTCTTTCTTCTTCTTTACATAAAGTCAAGAAGAAGAAAGGCCAGACCGAATTGAAATTATAATCAGTCATGTTTGACGTTTGCGAGAACCATTTAAAACTTTCTTTAAATGTTTATAAGAAACTTGCTTAGGCCTTGTCCTATGTTTAGATTCGCAAGTCCCTTTCTTCAATTTAATTAAGTGTTAATGTAAATGAACCATAACTATGTAGCCCTATTCCTAATAGATTGACCCCAAAATAACATATCCAAATTATAAGAAAGCCTATAAAAGCCACAATTGCAGAATCGGCACTCTGCAAATTTTTATTTGTTCTAACATGTAAATAAATAGCAAATAGGGTCCAAGTAATAAATGCCCAAGTTTCCTTTGGGTCCCAATTCCAATATGATCCCCATGCCTCATTGGCCCATACTGCTCCTGAAAGAATACCTGTGGTTAAAAAGAAAAATCCTAGACTAATAACACGATAACCCCAAAAATCCAGTTGTTCAATCAACTGAGACTTGTAATAATTCCGAACCGAAAGGGGAGAAGCGCTTTGTAAAATATTGCCTTTTTCATTCATGTATTGAATCTCACCGAAGAAAGATGAATCATTTAATAAATGTTTTCTTTTATCAAAAATCCTTATTATATCTTTTTTTATTTCTTTTTGAAATGTAATGATTAAAAGTGTTATTGATAATAATGATCCGCATAAAAGAGCTGCATAACCCAAGACCATCATACTTACATGCATCATTAACCAATGAGATTGGAGGGAGGGTACTAATATTGCGGATCGATGCATTTCCGTTAAGAGTCCCGAAGTAGCAAACCCTTGGGTAAAAATAGCACTTGGCGCGGTTATTGCACTTAGATTTTTTTTCTGTTTTTTAAAATAAAGAATCATATGAATAATGTAGAAACTCCAAGAAAGGAAGATTAATGATTCATATAGATCACTTAATGGGAAATGTTTCCAATAAATCCAACGAGTAACTAATAACCCTGTTAGACAGAAAAAAGTAATTATCATGCCCCTTTCAAATGAATCATATAGTCCTACTATCTCATTGACTAATAAAGTTATCAACTGAAGTATAATTACAATGGAAACCATTGAAAAGGAAATATGAGTTAAAATATGCTCTAAAGTCGAAAATATCATAAAAAAAAGAAATCCTTCAATTGCAAATTAGTAAATGGAAATAATAAATGAAATGAATTTCATTATTCATTATAGAACTATTGAATCCTTTTGTTAATTTGTACGATGGCATGCCGCTACTCGGACTCGAACCGAGATGCTCTCGCACTGCTTCCTAAGAGCAGCGTGTCTACCAATTTCACCATAGCGGCTTCTTTTAAATCATAATAGCTCATTTTTAGTCAATCGTCCAGATTGGAGGAGTTAATTCAATGCAATATTTTTTTTTCCGAAACGAAACGTTCAAATCGATGAATAAAAAAATAGTTTGTTTGTTAATAAATCTAACTATCTATAAAGTATTTCCGTTTTATGCATCAATTCGAATAAAATTGAATGGAAATGAATAGGATAAAATTTCATTTTTATTTGGATTGCTAGTTTTAAAAATAAATTATTGACTTATTGGCGAGCCACAGAAATTGCACCTATTAAAGCAACTAAAAGAATTATTGAAATGAGTTCAAATGGAAGAAAAAAATCTGTTGATAAATGAATTCCAATTTGTTGACTAGTATTTATCAAATCTTGTTCTAGAATCTGGTTTAATCTTGTAGTCCAAATAATCCCATACCATGACGTATTTAGAATAGTAATAATTAATGAAACAAAAAGACTTGTACAAACCAACGAAATAGCCCCATCCCCAACAGTCCAAAGATGAAAATCTTTGCCATATTCTGGCCCACTCATGAACATTACAGCAAATATTATTAAAACATTTATAGCTCCTACATAAATAAGGAGTTGTGCAGAAGCTACAAAATGCGAGTTTGCTAGAATATAAAATAAAGATATACAAACAAGAACCAATCCCAGTGAAAAGGCAGAAAAAATAGGATTGGTAAATAATACCACTCCGAGACCCCCTAATATAAGACCTGACCCCAGAAAGACTAAAAGAAAATCATGTATTGCTCCAGTTAAATCCATTATATGTAAAATAAGAGATAAAAAAATAGGAATTTTTCATGATCTTATTGACTTGGACAGGAAAAAAGAAGTTCATGCGCTACTAATTATTGCTAATTAAATGAAATCCTAATTTGATATACATATTAAAGTTATTGGACCCATCGCATTCTTTTTTTATCTGAAAGAGTCGTTCGAAACTAAAACTATTGGAAATCATTACAGTAAACAGATTTTCAATACAAATTAAGTTGTGATTTTCATCAATCAATAGAATAGTGAATAGAATAGTCGGGGTTTGTAATTTTTGACCAAAATAAAAAAATCAACTTTTTGAATTTAAATTTAAAATTAAATAAAAGAACCTTAGTAATTTCTTCCATCACAAGATTTCTCATTTGTTATGAGATTTCTCTTTTGTTTGAGGCGAATTCAAAATTGTTCGAATTGTGTAATCATCCGTTATTGATATTGGTAAACGACCCAGAGCAATTTGATTATAATTTAATTCGTGACGATCATAAGTAGAAAGCTCATATTCTTCAGTCATTGATAAACAATTTGTTGGGCAATACTCAACACAATTACCACAAAATATACAGATTCCGAAATCAATGCTGTAATTAAACAATCGTTTCTTTCGAATATCCGTTTCCAATTTCCAATCAACAGCAGGTAGATCTATAGGACATACACGAACACATACTTCACAAGCAATGCATTTATCAAATTCAAAGTGTATTCGACCACGAAAACGCTCCGATGTGATCAATTTTTCATAAGGGTATTGAATAGTTACGGGTAAACGGTTGGCATGAGATAGGGTAATCATAAAACTTTGACCAATGTACCTTGCCGCCCGTACTGCTTGTTGACCATAATTGATGAACCCAGTTACCATAGGGAACATATAGTAAATATCAATAATAAATTGGATTTTGTTTCTTTCTCTTGTTTGATACAAGTTGTGAATTGAATTTGAATATTTGAATTTGAATTATAGTGAATATCAAATATTCTATTCGATTTTTTTATATAAATTTATAATGAAAGGAGTTGGGAAGAAGTTGTTAATAATAGATTACCTAAAGAAATAGGTAAAAGAAATTTCCATCCAAGATTTAATAATTGGTCCATTCTCAGTCTAGGTAAAGTCCACCTTGTTGTGATAGGAATGAACAAGAACAAAAAAGTTTTCGCTAATGTAATGAAAATACCAATTGTTGTTCCAAAGACTCCATACGCTTTATTTATTTCCAAAAACTCAGGAATCAATATGTATGGAATAGAGAGATTCCAACCACCCAAGTAAAGAACTGTTACAAATAGTGAAGAGACTAGTAGATTTAAATAGGAAGCAACATAAAATAAACCAAATTTGATACCCGAATATTCGGTTTGATAACCTGCTACTAATTCTTCTTCTGCTTCTGGTAAATCAAAAGGCAATCTCTCGCATTCGGCTAGAGAAGAAATTATAAAAACAATAAACCCTATAGGTTGCCGCCACAAATTCCATCCCCAAAAACCATATTTTGACTGCGCCTCAACTATATCAACTGTACTTGAACTGTTAGATAATCATAGTCGATGATAAGATCACTCTTATCATCGCTATTCCAGAACCGTACATGAGATTTTCACCTCATACGGCTCCTCGAGAGCCATAAATAAATCTAGGGACTGATTAGATATTCTTTATTTAATCTTGATATACTTGTAGGATAGATAAAGTTAAAATCAATCGAAAGTTCCTGAATTAGACTAATGGAATTCTGTCTGCTATACTATAAAAAAAGTGCTTCGGAATTGATCTTATCCCTTACTTTAAGTTTAAGAATTTCAATTTTTTTATTGAGTAATAACTTAGATCCTTCAAAAAAAATACTCTTTATTACCAATATCAATAAATAGTTCACTTTTTTTTTCGATTCCGAAAAAAAAAGAATTAAACATTCATTATTTATGACATGACAAAAATTTCATTTCCATTAATATGGATATCAGATAAAAAATATTTTTTTTGCAATTCCATACTTTCTTTTCGTTCCTTTACTTTACTTTTATATTAAACCTAAATAAAAGAAAGAAAGGGTAAAGGATTACTTCGTTACTGATAGTTATTCATATAATCGGTGGATAGGATCATACTCTGGATCGGAATTTCATTTTTGGGAGTACTACTTGATCGTTTCTACAAATTTAAAGCCCTAATTAGTATTTCTTTTATGTATAAAAGTCTCTTCGAATAACTTACATAATCTCTATTACGAATCCTTTGTGTACTTTTGTGTTCCTAATCATCCACTCATTTTTTCTCAATCTCTATGGTAATTCATGTATGGGAATACATACAAAAGATAGTAAAAGCTCCATAGAGTTGTTCTTTTCAACCCGCTTCAAGACATGATGACTTATTAACCAATCTTGGGGTAAAGAGTCTTGACTGCTTATGTTTATTTTCGTTTAACCCTTGTACATAGGAAATGAGATTCAATTTTTTTACTGCGAATTTCGAAGCTGTTTTCTTTCACTCATCTAACTATCTAGTTTAGTTTAGCAATCCGGGCTAGTGAATAAAAAAAGAAAGAAAGATATATCTATTTAATACGTTTAATTTTTATTCTTAGAAACCTAAAAAGAAATGGAGGAAGACTTATGTCTCAACGAATCACACGTAGAGATGTTGATAACACACATAGAGTTAATGGTATTTCATAACTAATTGATTGAGCAGCAGCCCGTAGACCACCTAAAAAGGAATATTTATTATTTGATCCATATCCTGACATAAGAAGTCCAATTGGAGCAATACTTGAAACGGCAATCCATAAAAAAACACCAATACTGAGATCGGCTAGAATAAGGCGATAGCCAAAAGGAATTACTGAATAACTTAGTAGAATTGATATGACTGCTATAGAGGGTCCGATACTAAATAAACGTGTATCCCCCCTAGATGGAAGAAGGTTCTCTTTCAAAAGTAATTTTATCCCGTCTGCTAGAGCTTGAAGAATTCCCAAAGGGCCGGCGTATTCAGGTCCAATACGTTGTTGTATACCTGCGGATATTTCTCTTTCTAACCACACAATTACTAGTACACCTGTTGTGATTCCCAATATGAGAATCAAAATAGGGACAAGCATCCATATAGTTTCATAAACCTCTTTTAAGGATTCTAATCTGGAAAAAGACTTGATAGCTTGTACTTCTGTTGTATCAATTATCATTTCAACGATCAACTTCTCCCATAATAATATCTATGCTACCTAGTATCGTCATAATATCAGCCAATTTCATTTTTTTAACTAACTGAGGAAGAATTTGCAAATTGATAAAACCCGGGGAACGAATTTTCCATCTCCAAGGAAAAACACTCTGGTCTCCTATCAAAAATATTCCCAATTCCCCCTTTGGGGCTTCGACTCTTACATAAAGTTCTTGTTTCGACAATTCAAAAGCAGGGGATGGCTTTTTACTAATGAATCGATATTCAAAATCATTCCATTCAGGATATTTTATTCTATTAAAGCGTCGGATTTCTAAATTCTCATAGGGACCCCCTGGAATTCCTTCTAGAGCCTGTTGAATAATTTTGATGGATTCTGCCATTTCACCGATTCGTATTAAATAACGAGCTAATGAATCTCCTTCTTTTTGCCATTGGACTTCCCAATCAAATTCGTCGTAACACTCATAATGATCAACTTTACGAAGATCCCATTGTATTCCGGAAGCTCGTAGCATTGGTCCCGATAAACCCCAATTTATTGCCTCTTCTCCACCAATAATGCCCACTCCTTCAACTCGTTCTAAAAAAATAGGATTTCGTGTAATAAGTTTTTGGTATTCAGCAATCCCTGTTAAAAAATAATCACAAAAATCTAAACATTTATCTATCCATCCATAAGGTAGGTCGGCAGCTACTCCGCCGATACGAAAATAATTATGCATCATTCTCATACCGGTGGCAGCTTCGAATAAATCATATACCAATTCTCTTTCTCTGAAAATATAGAAGAAGGGGGTCTGCGCGCCAATATCTGCCATAAAAGGGCCGAGCCATAACAAATGAGAAGCTATACGACTTAACTCCAGCATAATCACTCTGATATAGCTAGCCCTCTTAGGTACTTGAATATTTCCCAATTGTTCTGGCCCATTTACCGTTATTGCTTCGGTGAACATAGTGGCTAAATAATCCCAACGTGTTACATAAGGCAGATATTGTATAATTGTTCGGTTTTCCGCAATTTTTTCCATCCCTCTGTGTAAATAACCCAATATTGGTTCACAGTCAATAACATCTTCACCGTCTAAAGTAAGGATAAGTCGGAGAACGCCATGCATGGATGGATGGTGAGGACCCATATTGACTATCATGAGGTCTTTTCTTGTAGTTGGTACAGCCATAGGTTTTCCCCGATTCATTATTCAGTTTTCCATGAATTGCTGAAAACAAAAAGAAGTTCATCAAAATTCAAGATCTAATAAATCAAATAATTCAAAACGACTCTTCAAATTAACGTGTTTTTATTTTAGCTTTCGAATGTTCAATTGACTGATTAATTCTTTATAGCGTACTCCATCTTTTTTTAACAAATAAGCCAGTAGTCGTTGCCGTTTTCCTAGAATTTTTCGTAGACCTCTCTGAGATGAATAGTCTTTTTTGTGCAATTCCAAATGTGAAGTAAGTCTTCCTATCTTATTGCTAAAACGGAATACTTGAAATTCAACGGACCCCCTGTTTTCTTCTTTTTCTTCATGCGAAATAACAGATATGAATGATTTTTTTGTCATAAAATTTAAAACTTCTTTTTTTTTTTACCAAATATGGAATTTTGCCGATCAGTAATAATAATGCCAGCTATTTTTATCTGGTACACATAATAATCAGAATTTTCTTTATTCATTTTGATAAAATGAATAAAGAAAATTCTGTTGATTCATTTCTGGATCTAATTGATACGTTATCGAATTAGTATCATGTATCGAAATTGGACGCTAAGACAAGGCGCGTGCGCATCTATTTATCTACTAGACGATAAGGAATATATAAGATAAATGTATCATAAATGAGTTTTTAATCGTGGATACATACGTATTCTTAACATACTAAAACGACTGCCGTTATTAGTATGGATACAATAACGATTCATACAAGCTAAATCTTCTAATCGATAATTCGGCCAAAGAAAGGATTTGAATTTGATAAGTTTCTTTTTATCTCGATCAAGATCTTTGCTTTTATCAAAAAATTGACTACCGTTTTTTACCCTATTCCCATTGTAAAATACTGGGTTTTTATCCACAACTTTATTATTCCTTGGGTTGAAACAAGTTAGAATTCTCAATTCTCGACGACGTCTAGGTAATAAAATATTTTCAAGAATAAGCAAATCAGAATTGTTTTTGTCTATGTATCTGTATATTTTTTGATTAATTTTGTGTCTACTCCTATGAGCCCGTGAAATACCTATCATTTGATACATAAGAAAATTCCCATTATTTATAGACATAGACGCTGGATATCCTTCAATAATTAATATTCCTTTTTGTAAAAATTTTGATAAAGATGTAGGAGGCTCCTCCTCCGGCAACGGAGGAAGAGCAGGGGTACCTCCACCCGTCTGCCTTCTCATATTAGCATTACGCCAAGTTCTATAAAACGTATACCCATCTCCGGTATACATACGAGTACGAAGCTTAAGTGAAGGATACGAATGTCTAGGAGGCTTATACGACGGCAATTCAATATCTTTTTCTTCAGCTTTTTCTTCAGCTTTTTTTTTCAGCTTTTTTTTTCTATTTTTTTATATAATTCCCGAAGTTTTTTAGATGCTTCCTTAGATTTATTATCGAATTCCTGAAATTCATTATATAATTCCTGAAGTATTTTATATAATTCCTGAAATTTATTATATAATTCCTGAAATTTATCATATAATTCCCCTTTATGTAATTCCCAAAGTTTTTTATGTAATTCCCAAAGTTTTTTATATGATTCCCAAAGTTTTATATATAATCCCTTTTTATATAATTCCTGATGTTTTTTATATGATTCCCGAAGTTTATTTTTGCGTAATTTCTTAATATTATACTTTTTACGAAATGGATACGCTCTTTGACGTGCTCGCTCAAATAAGTAGCGTATTCGCGCAAATACTTGGCGCGCTCGCTCATCAAATCTTATCTTTTTACATGATTGCTTAATATTATTAAAAGACCCTTTTTTTTCTGTAGGACCAACTTCATCATAACTATCAAATTTATTAACAACTTGATAAGGGTCTCGATCAAAAGGCCTATATCCGTCGTGCCAAGGTTTTAGGCGGAAAGGAGAGACTGCCATTATCTGGAAACCGTCTTCTGACCAGTATTCAGGAAGTTTTTCGGTTGAGAATGGAATACCGTTATAGGTACATTTTATATATACTTCGTTCTTCCACTCTTTGAAATCTTGCGACCACTCAGGCCGTTGCAATAATAACATACGGCCAATATTTTTCGCTACTATCAATAAAGGGAATATAATATATTTTCTAAGAATTGCCTGGGCGCCTAGAAGCGCAGCCCTTAGTGGTTGACCGTACGTATACTCCTCCTCCCAGGCTCTTTCGGCCTCCATTATTTGTTCGTCTATTTTTTCCCTTTCGGTCGGTTCGTTTTCCAATTCTTCTATAGTAAGAAGGACATCTTCGAAAGAAGAGTAATAAACCAAACGTTCAAATTCTGAGATTTTTCCCGTATACTCTAGAAAAATTCCTCTAATAAACTCGCAATACTTAAGAAAAGTATAAAACAAAGAATCTATTCTGTTTGTAAAAAATCTGGAATGTGGTTTTTCTAGATATATTGACCAAACACTCGTTTTACATTTTTGAACACGCATGGAACCTTTGATCAATTCTCGACGAAATTGTGATCTTGGTACATAACGTTTGAAATGTAATTTTTTGGATTCTTTTTCATCTGTGTCACTCTCCCCTCCAGAAAGCAAAACAGTTGCACGCCTGCATGGCAGTCCGGCAATATCAGCCTCCACTAACACCGCATCTTTTTCTTGTTTCCGTAATTGTTGTATATTTTTTAGTAGACTGGATGGCCAGAAAAGAGTTTTTTTCTCGATTTCTTTTATTTTTCCCTCCCTTTCAATAAAATTTTGATGAAACCCTTTACTTTGAGCCAAGGAATCGTTTATAAAAGACATGAAATACCTAAATTCTGCTATAATTATCGCGTCGGGTCTACATTTTTCTAGGTACCTTTCATTATTTTTTATAAGTTGAGCTTCGGGTGGAAGAAAGAAGAGGTCAGTTAATCTTTTGAAGGGTGTGGGTGCAGGTGGCTTTTTGGGGTGTCCCCGAGAGGATCCCCTTAAGAGGGGATCAGATGTTTTTTGGAAATATTGTATTTTATCTTTTTTTTTATCGGCTAATCGAGTTTTTTGTTCCAATACATTTATCTCTTTAAGCCCTTTTCTGTCTAAAACTGCAATTTCTTTAGAAAATTCAGTGCTTAAGCTGTTCTTTTTTTGTTCATTGGTACGAATCCCATAATTGTACAGTTCATCAGATGATAATTTTTCTGTTGTAGACAAAGAAGTCTTTTTTTGTATCATTCCCGAGAAAGCGGCTAAACTAGGTGGATGTGAAAAAGAAATTCTTTTTTTTCCATCATTTTGATCAGAAGTTGGGATTTTTTTATAGAATGCTTCTTTAAAAACTTTAAAAAGGGGAGGAGAAGGCTCTTCCTTGGTAAATTCCCCTTCTTTCGCTAGGCCTATTCTATAAAAATATTCTTCAGCTTTTTTTCGATCTATTTCCACTTCGGCTTCTTTCGGTTTATAAGTCAAAATAGGTAACGGCATTTTGTTAAAAATGAGTAGACATGTAAAAAATACGAGAATACCACCGATTAGACCAAAAGAATTTCTCAAATCGAAGATCAAATTCTGATAAAATCGAAACACATAGAAAAGGTACTTTTTAGGTCTAAAAGGCTTAGCCGATCTAACCAAATAATTTTGCTGTATCCATACTAATACGAATCTAACCGATTTCATGAATAAAATGTGACCAATTAACCAACCAACAAAACTACTTGTTAAAAATAATATCTTGTTGTTGTATCGAAACATATAAACGTTGAGTAATCTGAAAAACATTGTACTTGGGAAAAAAAAGAAATGGCTCAATAATTGAAAAAAGAGATTATTCAGGAATATACATTGAATGCTGAGATTACGCGTACGCATTGAATTTTTGCGAGTAGATTTTTCATCAACAAAAAAGTCTTCGTAACTGTACCACATGTAATGAAGGTAAAGATAAGGTACAGTTATGAAAGTTATTGTACGAGGCCTACTCAATACTAGACGCGGAGGCCTATAATAGATCGATATGAACATCAGGAGCTGTCCTATCATAAAACCAGTTGATGCGGCTACCTCCTTCTCGATTGCTTCTTCTTCTCCTTCTTCTATAACCTGAAAATGAGCTTGGAGAAGTAAGAGATAAGAAGGGCCTATGGATAATGTGGTCAGAAATCCATAATAGAGTCCGACCACAACGACCGAATTCATTAGCTTCATAGCTAGAGATGCGGAATTGCCTAGTAGAAAAGACGGATAAATCATATAAAACTCCTTTTTTTTTGTTTCAAATTTTTTGATTCCTACTATAGTAGAATCGTTTTACTTTGTTTACTATAAGATGCATCATCGTTCCAATTTGTTATAAGATTTTTTTGGGTTAGACCGACTTCTATTGTTCGTATTTCGATTGTTCGTATTCGACGAAGATTTTTTTTATTTTTTTTTTCTATAAACAAAGTTGAATTCCCGGAATAAAGAGATTTTGCTATTGAAAAAGCTTTTAACGCTGCCCAATATCCCTTTTTTTTCCAAAAATTTTTACGAATATGCTTTTTGGAAATAGAAGTACGTTTTTTTGGAACTGCCATTTAAAATGGATTACTCATTGTTGTAGTTGGATGTGAAAAACATCTATTGGTCAAACGAATCTTTGTTTACTATATAATTAATTATCCATGTATTTTTTAGATTCTATACCATACAGGGCCTTTTAGTCAAATTTTTCATTATAGAAAAGCATAATCTAACTAAAAATATATGAAATATATATATATATATATATATTAAATAATTCCCTAAAATATTCAATTAGGAGAAACAAAATTTTCTATGGAGTATAATATTTATTTATAATTTAAAATACTTCGTGCGAAATTGATGAATAAATTTAATAAAAATTAAATAATTAATCAAAATTTCTACTTATACTTAAGATCTCTATATATTTTGTATATTTTTGCTGTATTTCATTTAATTTACATGTGCATATTAAGCCACATCGAAAAATTTAAGTTAGCAAATCTTAATTGAAAAGCTTGAATTTTTTCTTTTTTTTTTCGAAAATCTAAATAAATCGAATTTCCAATTTTCAAATTGAAATGATATCCATAATTTAATCCCATAAATTAATTTGTTTAAAGAATCCATAATTTGAGACATTTTAGTGATTTTTTTTTATTCTATGTTATGGTAAAGTAGTAAAGTAAAGTAAAGTAAAGTAAGAGGTATCATATCCTTTTTTTCTATAAACTATATAAAATATATAACTATAAAAAAAAAAAGAATATTTTTCTATGTTTTTTTGTTTTTCGTTTGGAACGGAAGACAATCAAATAATTTTTCGTAAAACCAGTTAATAATTATGAATAAACTACTGAATAAACTTATTAAAATAACTAGTTCCTAGTTTTTTGTATTACTTATTTTTTTATTAGATTGTTTATTAGATTTTTAGTAGATCTTCTGATTCATACTATTTTTTAGTCTAATTTTTTTATCTTTATTATATATATTATAAATAACTTAACTGTAAATGAAAGTAGAATTTTTTTTGATTCCTACTTCAGAGACTTCAACATTTTACATTTACTTAAATAATTAAGGATTTACTTTTACTAACAAATTAATTATTTGACCAATTAGAACTTCTTGGTTTGAATATTAAAATAAAAAATGTTTAATAATATTAATTAAAAATTTTATTTAATATAAAATAGTAAATTAACAAATTCTATTTTTTTAAGTTATGTAAAATAAAAACTTGATTTTTTTTATTGGCTTCTTTCAATTCAAAAGAGGCAAGAACCGGCGAATCGTAAACAAAAAATAAAATTTAAATAAAAAATTTAGATATTTGATTATGGAACATATATACCAATATGCATGGATCATACCCTTCACTCCACTTCCGGTTCCTTTGTTAATAGGAGTGGGACTTCTCCTTTTTCCGACGACAACAAAAAATCTTCGGCGTATTTGGGCTTTTTCTAGTATTTTGTTGTTAAGTATAGTTATGATTTTCTCGATGAAGCTGTCTATTCAGCAAATAAATAGCAATTCTATTTATCAATATGTATGGTCTTGGACTATTAATAATGATTTTTCTTTAGAATTCGGCTACTTGATCGATCCACTTACCTCTATTATGTCAATGTTAATTACTACTGTTGCAATTCTAGTTCTTGTTTATAGTGATAATTATATGTCTCATGATCGGGGATATTTGAGATTTTTTGCTTATATGAGTTTTTTCAATACTTCCATGCTGGGATTAGTTACTAGTTCAAATTTGATACAAATTTATATTTTTTGGGAATTAGTTGGAATGTGTTCGTATCTATTAATAGGGTTTTGGTTCATACGACCTATTGCTGCAAATGCCTGTCAAAAAGCGTTTGTGACTAATCGTGTAGGGGATTTTGGCTTATTATTAGGAATTTTAGGTATTTATTGGATAACAGGCAGTTTCGAGTTTCGGGATTTGTTTGAAATATTCAATAACTTAATTAATAAAAATGAGATCCATTTTTTATTTTGTATTTTGTGTACTTTCTTGTTATTTGCTGGTGCAGTTGCTAAATCTGCCCAATTTCCCCTTCATGTATGGTTACCTGATGCTATGGAGGGGCCTACTCCTATTTCAGCTCTCATACATGCTGCTACCATGGTAGCGGCGGGGATTTTTCTAGTCGCTCGACTTCTTCCTCTTTTCGTAGTCATACCTTACATAACGAATGGAATATCTTTTATAGGTATAATAACCGTACTATTAGGAGCTACTTTAGCTCTTGCTCAAAAAGACATTAAGAGAAGTTTAGCTTATTCTACAATGTCTCAACTGGGTTATATGATGTTAGCCCTAGGTATAGGTTCTTATCGAGCTGCTTTATTTCATTTGATTACTCATGCTTATTCAAAAGCATTATTGTTTTTAGGATCCGGATCCGTTATTCATTCAATGGAAGCTATTGTTGGATAT